AGTCAGTTAATTGTTCGTTAATTGTTCGTTAATTGTTCGTTAATTTTCGTTAATTGTTCGTTAATTGTTCGTTAATTGTTCGTTAATTGTTCGTTAATTGTTCGTTAATTTTCGTTAATTGTTCGTTAATTGTTCGTTAATTGTTCGTTAATTGTTCGTTAATTGTTCGTTAATTTTCGTTAATTGTTCGTTAATTGTTCGTTAATTGTTCGTTAATTGTTCGTTAATTGTTCGTTAATTTTCGTTAATTGTTCGTTAATTGTTCGTTAATTGTTCGTTAATTGTTCGTTAATTGTTCGTTAATTTTCGTTAATTGTTCGTTAATTGTTCGTTAATTGTTCGTTAATTGTTCGTTAATTGTTCGTTAATTTTCGTTAATTGTTCGTTAATTGTTCGTTAATTGTTCGTTAATTGTTCGTTAATTGTTCGTTAATTTTCGTTAATTGTTCGTTAATTGTTCGTTAATTGTTCGTTAATTGTTCGTTAATGTTCGTTAATTGTTCGTTAATTGTTCGTTAATTGTTCGTTAATTGTTCGTTAATTGTTCGTTAATTGTTCGTTAATTGTTAATTAGGGGGGTTGTATTAATAAATTATGTCAAATTGTTCAACAATAAAATGACAAAAAATTGTGAAAAATTTTAATGGAACTCCAGTGGAAGTGACGTTAAGATTTTTGTGAAATGTTAATGTGATGACAAATTGATAAACGAATGACAACAAATTTAATGGAATGATTGGTTGAAAGTTACTAGTGTTGTTAGAAAAACCAGAGGAAATGTGATAGTAGAAAAGTATGTCCTACAAGCATTCACTAAATAGCAACTTAATAGGTTGGATTGTGGATACACCATAACCAAATGGACGACAAAGTGCATCAGTGTCGGAATGATTCCCCATACCCATGAAACCATGACACCAAGCAGCTCCCGAGGGCCAAAATCCGTTGATAACGCATGCGTATGCTCAAGTCTTAGACTGTGTTTACCCGTTGCACTGGAAGGGCTACCTGAAGACGCCCCAAAAGAAAAAAAGGGAAGGCGCCAAAACGGGGAATGCCGCGATCACGGGTGAGATGGTGAGATATAACCCCAACCAGATGTCTCATGAAAGGCAAGCTATGGTAGACAACCAAGTTATGGCCCTGACAGAGGAACCAGAGGCGCAAAAGAGCAAGTCGTACTCGGGGTTTAGGGGGAAAGAATGGGCCTGAAGCTAGGAACTAAGGACATTATATGCGGTGCGTTGCTGATTTCACGTGATGTGTACGACTAATAAATAACCTGGTACGTTGGTTAGGGTTGACGAGAATTACTAGACGAGATATGACCTGCGACCATGCATAGTTGATGTTAAGGCACTTCCGTATGGAGGATAGGGTTAATGTATAATAAAGCATTGTAAATGGTTTTAGTACGAATAATGAATGAGTTGTTAGGATCATTACATTATCTAGTGCTTGAATGTAGAGATGTGTTAGATAAATGTATGCCCGGGTATAATATTTGTATGTGGATCAAACATTAAGTGTAATGTGGATTGTACATGAATTGTAATGTCCTAGTTGAGTGCAATGATAAATGGGGATTATAAGTTAATGCCCAGTAATACATAGGCTGTAGGGGACGAGCGGTTTATGGGGGGGGGGGGGGGGGTCCTTTTTAATTCTTGGTGTTCCTATAGTTAAGATTTATAACGGTGGCTTTTCAGGCCATAGACCTTGGAAAAAAGCCAAGTAGGAATAACTATGGCTTATTTTATGCTCTTTTTGGGGTTTTGTTTTGTTTTGGGGGGATTGGCAGTTGCGTCGAATCCGTCGCCGTATTATGGGGTTGTTGGTTTGGTTCTGGCGTCGGTTGTGGGGTGTGGGTGGTTGTTGAGTTTGGGGGCTTCGTTTATAGCGCTGGTGTTGTTTATGGTGTACTTGGGGGGTATGTTCGTGGTTTTTGTATATTCGGTATCCTTGGCAGCGGATCCGTTTCCGGAGGCTTGGGGGGATTGGCGTGTTTTGGGGTATGGGGGGTGTCTTGTTTTGGTGCTTGTTGTTGGGGTGGTGGTGTGGGGGTTGGCTGGGGATTGGAAATTGGAGACGGTTGTTGGTGGGGGTGATGTGATAGGTTTGGGTCAGTTGGATTTTGATGGTGTGGCTTTGTTTTATTCGTGGGGGGTTGGGATGTTTATAGTGGCTGGGTGGGGGTTGTTGTTGACTTTGTTTGTGGTATTGGAGCTTGTGCGAGGTTTGTCACGTGGGGCGATTCGGGCGGTTTAGGGGGGTGGTCAGAGAATAGTTTAATGAAGTAATACCAGCTTTGGGAGTTGGAGGTAGAGGTTTAAGTCCTCTTTTTCTGATGTTGGGTAACTCTAAGAAGGGGTGAGTCTTCAGTCTTTGGTTTACAAGACCAATGTTTTGTATAAACTATTAGAGTTTTAGAAGTTTAGGATTTTGTTTTCTAGGGTTCCGATGGTGGGGAATAGAATGAGGAGGATGGAGAAGTAGGTGAGGGAGGCTAGTTGGCCGATGATGATGAATGGGTGTTCTACGGGTTGGCTGCCTACTCATGTGAGGATGAGGAGGTTGGTGACTAGTGCTCAGAATAGTAGTTGGGATAGGGGTCGGAAGGTTATTGAACGTTGTTTAGATTTATGTAGGAAGGGGGCTAAGAATAGGATTATTACTGAGCCGGCGAGGGCTAGTACGCCGCCTAGTTTGTTTGGGATTGATCGTAGGATAGCATATGCAAATAGGAAGTACCATTCTGGTTTGATGTGTGGGGGGGTTACTAGGGGGTTTGCCGGTGTGAAGTTTTCCGGGTCGCCTAGTAGGTTGGGTGAGAATAGGGCGACGGTCATTAGTGGGAGGAACATGATAATAAATCCTAGAATGTCTTTTGTGGAGAAATATGGATGGAATGGGATTTTGTCGCAGTTTGATGCGATTCCTAGGGGGTTGTTTGATCCTGATTCATGGAGGAATGTCAGGTGGATTAGTGTAAGACCTGCGATTAGGAAGGGGAGTAGGAAGTGTAAGGCGAAAAAGCGGGTGAGTGTGGGGTTGTCGACTGAGAATCCTCCTCATGCCCATTCGACCAAGGTTTGGCCTACGTATGGGATAGCAGAGAATAGGTTAGTAATGACTGTGGCTCCTCAGAAGGATATTTGTCCTCATGGGAGGACATACCCTACGAAGGCAGTTGCTATTAAGGTGAGGAGGAGGATGACTCCGGTGTTTCAAGTTTCTTTGTATAGGTACGAGCCGTAATAGAAGCCTCGTCCGATGTGCAGGTAGATGCAGATGAAGAAGAATGAGGCTCCGTTTGCGTGTAGGTTGCGGATTAGCCATCCATACTGGACATTTCGGGTGGTGTGGGCGACGGATGAGAAGGCTAGGGATGTGTCTGCGGTGTAGTGTATAGCTAGGAGTAGGCCTGTGATGATTTGGGTTGCTAGGCAGATGCCTAATAGAGATCCGAAATTTCATCATGCGGAGATGTTTGAGGGGGTGGGGAGGTCGATTAGGGAGTTGTTGACTATTTTTAGTAGGGGGTGAGATTTTCGGAGGTTTGGGGCCATTAAGTTGGATGTTTATAGTAGTGTAATAAGGATAAGGATTGATAGGGCAAATGATCCTAGGTAGGTTTTAATAAGTCCATTGTGTAGGGTAGTTGAAGTTTTTGATGCTATGAGCTGAAGGTTGGCGAGTCCTTCGGGGCCTATTGTTTTGTATCAGGAAAGGTCGATTAGGTGTAGGGCGATTTTTTGTCCGCTGTGTAGGAGGTTTAATGGGGCAATGCGGTGTGTGAGAGAGTTGAAATACCCTAGTAGTGTGGGGAAGTTTATGTAGATGTTTTGTTTTGGCTGTGTTAGGGTGTGGGTTATGTTTGACAGTTCTATGGCTATGATGAGGCCTATGATAGTGACGGTAATGGCTGCGGTTTTTGTGATTGTTGGCATAGTTATGGGTGGGGTTTTTGTTGGTGTAATAAAGGATGTGATGAGTAGGCCGGCTATAATGCTGCCTATGGCTAATCGGGTGATTGGGTTGATAACAGTTGGGTTGTTTTCGTTTACTGGGACAAACGGGGGTGTTCGTGTGAATCCTGTTTGAACGAGTAGGGTTATACGTAGGCTGTATGTTGCAGTGAATGATGTAGCTAGGAGGGTTAGTAGCAGGGCTCATGTGTTCAGGTATGATGTATTTAGGTTTTCAATAATGAGGTCTTTTGAGTAGAATCCGGCTAGGAATGGGGTTCCTATTAGGGCGAGGCTGCCAATGGTTAGGCAGGAGGTGGTTGTTGGGAGTATTTTTTGTAGGCCACCCATTTTTCGAATGTCCTGTTCGCCGTTGAGGCTGTGGATGATTGATCCTGAGCATAAAAATAGTATGGCTTTAAAGAAGGCATGGGTGGAGATGTGGAGGAAGGCTAGTTGTGGTAGATTTAGTCCGATGGTAACTATTATTAAGCCTAGTTGGCTAGATGTGGAGAAGGCAATAATTTTTTTGATGTCGTTTTGTGTAATAGCGCATGTGGCGGCGAATAGGGTTGACAGTGCGCCTAGACATAGGCACAGGGAGAGGGCTGTTTGGTTGTTGGATAGTACTGGGTGTATGCGGATGAGGAGGAAAATTCCGGCTACAACTATGGTGCTTGAGTGTAGTAGGGCGGAGACGGGTGTTGGACCCTCTATTGCGGCTGGTAGTCATGGGTGGAGGCCAAATTGGGCGGATTTTCCTGTGGCAGCGAGGATAAGGCCCAGTAGGGGGAGTGTTGGGGTTTGGAATGTTGACATGGGCTGTAGGAGGTCTCAGGAGTTTGTGGTGATTGCAAAGTAGGCTATGCTTAGGATAAGTCCGATGTCACCAATTCGGTTGTATAGTACGGCTTGTAGTGCTGCTGTGTTTGCTTCGGCGCGGCCTTGTCATCAGCCGATTAAGAGGAATGATATGATACCTACTCCTTCCCAGCCGATAAATAGTAAAAATATGTTATTGGCGATGGTTAGGGTGAGCATTGCAGCTAAGAATATTAGGAGGTAAGAGAAGAATTTTGTAATGTATGGTTCTGATGCTATATATCATGTTGCAAATTGTAGGATGGATCAGGTTACGAATAAGGCGATAGGGAAGAATAGTATGGAGTATTGGTCGATCTTTAGGCTTATTGGAATTTTGAAGTTTGGGATTAGTTTTCATTCTCAGTGGGAGATGGTGCTTTCTATATTGGAGTGTAGAAATAAGGTGGATGGGACTAGGCTTGTTAAGAAGGCAGTTTTGACTGTACGGGTGATGGAGTGTGGGGAGTTTTTAAAGTTTTTTAGTAGCAGGGGAAGTAGGAGTGGTGTGAGGATGATTAGTATAGTGAGGAGGATGGAGGTGTTTAGGAGTAGGGTTGTTTCCATTGCTTTTACTTGGAGTTGCACCAAGATGAGTGGCTCCTAAGACCAGTGGATTACTGTTATCCTTTAAAAGCTAAGGGGACCGAGGTTTTAGGCTCGGGTGCAAGGATTAGCAGTTCTTGTTGGTTAACCTCCCCTCGGCAGGTAAGAAGGGTTTAACTTCTATTTTTAGAATCACAGTCTAATGTTTGGGTTAAAACTATACTTGCATTAGGGCATTCCTGAGATTAGTTCTGGTTTTAGAATTAGGAGGAGTAGTGGGGTAATGTGTAAGGTTATTAGGAGGTGTTCTCGTGTGCTTGAGTTTTGAGTGGATGTGATGTGGGGAGGGGTGGTACCACGTTGGGTTATTAGGAGCATGAATAGAGTGTATGAGGCTGTTAGGAAGCTTGCCGTGCCAGTTAGGATGATTGTAGGGGGTGATCAGTTGAATAGGGCGGTTATAATTGTGATTTCTGCTATTAAGTTGGTAGTTGGTGGTAGTGCTATGTTTGTTAGGCTTGCTAAGAGTCATCAAGTTCCTATTAGAGGTAGAATGGGTTGTAGGCCTCGAGCTAGGATGAGGATTCGGCTATGTGTTCGTTCGTAGTTTGTGTTGGCTAGGCAGAATAGTATTGAGGAGGTTAGTCCGTGGGGAATTATTAGGATTATTGCTCCTGTAAATGATCAATGTGTTTGGATGATGCTTGCGGCGATGACTAGGCCTATGTGGCTTACGGAAGAGTAGGCGATGAGAGATTTTAAGTCTGTCTGGCGTAGGCAGATTGAGCTAGTCATTAAGGCCCCTCAAAGGGCTAAGGTGATGAAGGGGTAGCATAGGAGTTCTGAGGTGGGTGTTATTAGTATGGTAACTCGTATGATGCCATATCCTCCTAGCTTAAGGAGTAAGGCTGCAAGTAGTATTGATCCTGCAATTGGGGCCTCTACATGGGCTTTGGGCAGTCAGAGGTGAAGACCGTATAAGGGGGCCTTTACTATGAAGGCAGTTAGTAGGGCCAGTCCTGATAGTAGGTCAGTTCAAGAGTTGGTGAGGGTTGGGTGGGTTAGGTTGAGTATGGGGAGATGTAGGGTACCGGTTTGTGTATGCAGGGAGAGGATGGTGATAAGTAGGGGGAGAGAGCTGATGAGAGTGTAGAATAAAAGGTAAATACCAGCGCTTAAGCGTTCGGGTTGGTTGCCTCATCGGGTGATTAAGATTAAGGTTGGGATTAGGGTGGCTTCAAATGAGATGTAAAATAGTATGAGGTCTGTAGTTGAAAAGGCTAGGATAATGAAGGGTTGGACTGCGATTAGTGTTGAGATGAAGATTCGTTTGCGTGGGAGGGGTTCATGTTGGAGATGGTTTTGGCTTGCTATCATTATGAGGGGGAGAAGTCAGCAGGAAAGTACAAGTAGTGGTGAGGAAAGTTGGTCAATGCCGGCCCATTGGGTTAGGTTTTTATGTGGGAGGTAGGTTGGGGCTAGTCATTGGAGGCTTAGGGTGGCGATTAGTAGGCTGTGCGCGGTGGTGTTTGTTCATATTAGTTTTGGGCGAGATAGGAGGGCCAGGGGGAGAAGTATGATTGTTGGGATGATGATTTTTAGCATTGTAGGAGGTTTAGGTTGTGAAGGTGGTCGGATCCGTGGGTTCGTGTGGAGGCTACTAGTATTGCTAGGCCGGTGCCTGCTTCGCATGCTGAGAATGCAAGTATTAATACTGGCAGGAGGGTGGGTGAGGTTGATAGGTTTTCTACTGGTCAGGTGGATAGTGCAATATATATTGATAATATTATGCTTTCTAGACATAGTAGGGCTGAGACTAGGTGTGTTCGGTGGAAGGCTAATCCTAGGCTACTTAGTGTAAAGGCGGAGTAGAAGCTGAGATGTAGGAGTGACATAAAGAAAGTCATAGGGTGGGACTATGGTTTGTTGAGCCGAAATCAACTGTCTTGTTTAGACTAACTTTCTGTGGCTACTCAGCTCACTCTAGGCCCCCTTGAGATCATTCGTAGATTAATCCTAATGTTAGTAGGAGGAGGATAGTAGAAGCTCAGGTGAGTGTGTTGATGGGAGAGTGAAGTTGAATAGCCCATGGGAGTGGGAGGAGAAGGGCGATTTCTAGGTCGAATAGGAGGAATAGGATGGCTACTGAGGAAGAATCGAATTGAAAACGGGAGTCGGGCGGAGCCTAGGGGGTCGAATCCGCATTCGTATGGGGATAGTTTTTCTGAGTCTGGGTTTGTTTGTGCTAGTCAGAAGTTTAGGGTGGTTAGGATAATGCTAATGGTTATGGATAGGGTGAGTATAAATGTGAGTGTGTTTATTGCTCTTCTCTGGGGTTGTACCAGATTTTAGAGATTGGAAGTCAATTGTAATGAGTATACTAGAAGAGCAGGATCCTCATCAGTAGATGGTTATGTAGAGGAATAGTCAGATGATGTCTACGAAGTGTCAGTATCAGGCTGCGGCTTCAAATCCAAAGTGGTGGTTAGATGTGAAGTGGAATTTAGTTAGTCGTAGGAGGCATACTGATAAGAATGATGATCCGATGATGACATGTAATCCGTGAAATCCTGTGGCAACGAAGAAGGTTGAGCCGTATACGCCATCGGCGATTGAGAATGACGCCTCGTGGTATTCTATTGCTTGTAGGGCTGTGAAGTAGAATCCTAGTAGGATTGTTAGGGTTAGTGCTTGGATGGCTTGTTTGCGATTGCCTTCCGTAATGCTATGGTGGGCTCATGTTACGGTGACTCCTGATGCTAGGAGGATGGCTGTGTTTAGTAGGGGGACTTCTAGAGGGTTGAGGGGGCTGATTCCAGTGGGGGGTCATTGTCCCCCTAGTTCGGGGGTTGGTACTAAGCTAGAGTGGAAAAATGCTCAGAAGAAGCCCAGGAAGAAGAAGGCTTCGGATGTGATGAATAAGATTATTCCATATCGGAGGCCTTTTTGTACAGTGGGGGTATGATGTCCTTGGAATGTACTTTCTCGTACGATGTCTCGTCATCATTGGAGTATGACAAGGACTATGGAGAGTAGGCCTATGGTTAGTAGTTGTATGGAGTTGTAGTGGAATCACATGATTAGGCCTGAGGTTGTTAGTAGGGCGGCGATTGCTCCAAAGATTGGTCATGGGCTGGGGTCTACTATGTGGTAGGAATGTGCTTGATGGGCCATTAGATGTTTTCTTGTAAGTATAAGCTCAGTAGGAGGACAAAGACGTAGGCTTGAATTATGGCGACTGCTACTTCTAGGATGGTCAGTAGGAGGAGGACGGATGTAGTAAGGAGGGAGACTGCTGGTATGATAGTCAAAAGGGCGGTTGAGGCAGTGGAAATAAGTTGGATTAGCAAGTGTCCTGCTGTTAGATTTGCTGTTAGGCGTACGCCTAGGGCCAGGGGGCGGATTAATAGGCTGGTAGTTTCGATTAGGATTAGGGCGGGGATTAATGGTGTTGGGGTACCTTCGGGCAGTAGGTGGCCTAGGGATATTGACGGTTGATTTCGTAGGCCTGTGAGTAGGGTAGCAAGTCAGAGTGGGAAAGCTAGTGCTATGTTCATTGATAGTTGGGTGGTTGGTGTAAATGTGTAGGGTAAGAGGCCTAGGAGGTTGATTGCGAGGAGGAATATTATTAGGGATGTTAGGATGAGGGCTCATTTATGGCCGTTTTTGTTTAGGGGTATTATTAGTTGTTTGGTGATTAGGTTAATGAGTCATAATTGCAGGGTAGAGAGTCGGTTGGTGATTCATCGGTTGTTAGGAGAGGGAAGTAGTAGGGCGGGGAATAATGTTGATAGGAGGACTAGGGGGATTCCTAGTAGGCAAGGGCTTGTAAATTGATCGAAGAAGCTTATGTTCATGGTCAAGTTCATGGAGTGGTTTTAGTAGTTGTATGGGTTTTGTTGAGGGGTGTGTTAGTGGAGGTGAATGCTGAGATTTTTGGTTGGATAATTAGTGAAAAAGTGACTCATGACAGTAATATGATGGAAAATCATGGGTTGGGGTTTAATTGTGGCATACTCATTAAGGGGGAGTTGGGGGTCCCCTTTCTCTAGCTTAAAAGGCTAGTGCTGGTACATAGCTTCTTAATGATTAGGATGATAGTAGAGAGGATCAGCTTTCAAAGTGGGTGAGTGGGGTTGACTCTACTACGATTGGCATATAGCTGTGGTTTGCTCCGCAGATTTCTGAACACTGTCCGTAGAAGATGCCTGGGCGTGTGGTGATGAAGGATGATTGGTTTAGTCGTCCCGGGATTGCGTCAGTTTTTACCCCTAGGCTGGGTACTGCTCAGGAGTGAAGGACGTCGTCTGCAGTGATGATAATGCGAATGGGTGATTCTATTGGAATGACAACGCGATGGTCGACTTCTAGAAGTCGAAAGTGTCCTAGTGGGAGTTCGGGTGTTGGAATTATATATGAGTCGAATGTTAGGTCTTTAAAGTCTGTGTATTCGTAGGTTCAATATCATTGGTGGCCAATGGCTTTTAGTGTTAGGTCGGGCTCGTCAATTTCGTCTATTATATATAGGATTTGTAGGGATGGAAGGGCAAGTAGGATTAGGACGATAGCTGGTAGGATTGTTCAGATTAGTTCTACTTCTTGGGCGTCTACGGTGTTTGAGGATAATTTTTCTATTAGCATGAGAGTAAGAAGGTATAGGACTAAGCTGCAGATAGCTAGTGCAACTATTAGGGCGTGGTCGTGAAATTCGACGAGTTCTTCTATGATTGGGGATGAGGCGTCTTGGAAACCAAATTGTGAGTGGTTGGCCATATGGGATGTACGAGGTTTTCACTTGTGGCTTAGTTTTGACAAAACTATGTAATTGCTTTACTAACATCCCATAAAAGAAAGAAGCATGAGTGGTTTAATGCGGTTGGCTTGAAACCAGCGTGTGAGGGTTCGATTCCTTCCTTTCTTGTACTTGGACGTATGCTGGCTCTTCAAAGGTATGGTAGGGGGGTGGGCAGCCGTGGATTCATTCAATGTTGGTGGAAGTTAGTTCGGGTTGAAGTACTTTTCGTTTTGATGCGAATGCTTCTCAGATGATGAATATCAATATAATTACAGCTGTTATTGAGATTAGGGAGCCGATAGAAGATATGGTGTTTCATAGTGTATAAGCATCTGGGTAGTCTGAGTATCGTCGTGGTATACCAGCTAGGCCTAGGAAGTGCTGGGGGAAGAATGTGAGGTTGACTCCAGTGAATATTACTCCGAAGTGAGCCTTAGCTCATGTGGGGTGTAGGGTGTAGCCTGTAAATAGGGGGAATCAGTGGGTGAATCCTGCAAGAATGGCGAATACTGCCCCCATGGATAGGACATAATGGAAGTGGGCTACTACGTAATATGTGTCGTGTAGGGCAATGTCTAGTGATGAGTTAGCTAGGACGATTCCGGTTAGGCCGCCGATGGTGAATAGGAAGATAAAGCCTAGGGCTCAGAGTATTGGGGGGTCTCATTTGATGGTTCCGCCGTGTAGTGTGGCGAGTCAGCTGAACACTTTGATGCCAGTTGGGATAGCGATGATTATTGTTGCGGATGTAAAGTATGCTCGGGTGTCTACGTCTATTCCGACTGTGAATATGTGGTGGGCCCATACAATGAAGCCGAGGAATCCGATAGATAGCATGGCCCACACTATCCCTATATAACCAAATGGCTCTTTTTTGCCAGCGTAATATGCTACTACGTGGGAGATGATTCCGAAGCCTGGGAGGATTAGGATGTATACTTCTGGATGGCCAAAGAATCAGAACAAGTGTTGGTATAGGATGGGGTCCCCTCCTCCGGCAGGGTCGAAGAATGTGGTGTTTAGGTTGCGGTCTGTGAGAAGCATTGTAATGCCAGCGGCGAGGACCGGCAGGGATAGTAGGAGTAGGACGGCAGTGATTAGGACAGATCACACAAATAGGGGTGTTTGGTATTGTGATAGGGCTGGGGGTTTTATGTTAGTAGCGGTGGTAATGAAGTTGATTGCCCCTAGGATGGAGGATACCCCTGCCAGATGGAGAGAGAAGATGGCTAGGTCTACTGAGGCTCCAGCGTGGGCCAGGTTGCCAGCAAGAGGGGGGTACACTGTTCATCCTGTACCAGCACCTGCTTCAACTGTGGATGAGGCTAGTAGGAGTAGGAAAGATGGGGGGAGGAGTCAGAAGCTTATGTTGTTTATGCGGGGGAATGCTATGTCTGGGGCTCCGATTATTAATGGGACAAGCCAGTTTCCAAATCCACCGATCATGATGGGCATAACTATAAAGAAGATTATGACGAAGGCGTGGGCGGTGACGATTACGTTGTAGATTTGGTCGTCTCCTAGAAGTGTGCCGGGTTGACCTAGTTCTGCTCGGATTAATAGGCTAAGAGCAGTGCCAACTATACCGGCCCATGCTCCGAAAATTAGATATAAGGTACCAATGTCTTTGTGGTTGGTTGAGAATAATCATCGATTAATAAAAGTCACAGGTAAGATGGCCGAGTGTATAGGCGTTAGGCTGTAGTCCTTTTTACAGAGGTTTGATTCCTCTTCTTATCGGCCCTGTAGTGAAGTTCATGTTGAGTTGCAAGCTCATCGATGTATGTTGAAGGCATACCAGGGTCTGGTAGACAGAAGCCCGTTGGTTTAGGCATCTAGCTGTTAATTAGAGGTTTTGTGGGATCAAAGCCCACCTGTCTAGGATGAGCTGAAGGTGAGGTTCTAGCTTAATTAAAGCGCCTGGGTTGCATTCAGGAGATGCGGGATAGTGTCCTGCGAATCTTATCAGAAACTAAGAGAGTTTAACTCTTATTTAAGGCTTTGAAGGCCTTCGGTTTGGAGGAGGTTATCCTAAGTTTCTAGATGGAGGTTATAATTACGGGTGAGAGTGGCAAAAGTATGATTGATAATGAGGTGAATATGGCGATTGTGGGGTTTGCTGTCTTGCTAACATGCCATTGTTTTATGTGGTTTGTGGGGTTTGGTGGGAGTGTGATTGTGGAGTGGTATGCGAGGCGCAGGTAGAAGAATAGTCCGAGTAGGGATAGCATAGCGATAATTGTGGCTGTTGTTGTTATCTCCTGCTTGGTGAGTTCCTGAATAATTAGTCATTTTGGTAGGAATCCAGTTAGGGGAGGTAGTCCGGCTAGGGACAGGAGGGCTAACATTAGGGTTGCGTTTAGTGTAGGGGCCTTTGTTCAGGAGGTTATTGTTGTTGATAATTTTAAGGATTTTGTTGTGTTTAGGGTAAGGAATACAGTGGTAGTTATTAGGGTGTAGAGGTAGAAGGTCAGTAGTGTAAGTTTGGGGTTGTATAGGATGATGACGCTTATCAGCCGAGGTGAGAGATGATGAGATGCTAGATTTTTTCGTACTTGTGTTTGGTTCAAGCCTATTCATCCTCCTAGTGCTGCAGAGGCGATGGCTATAAGGGTTAGTAGGTTTGGGTTCAAGGAGTGAGATGTTAAATATAGGATCGTGATTGGGGGGAATTTTATTACTGTTGATAGTAGTAGTGCTGTAGTTATGGGCGAACCTTGGAGGACTTCTGGGAATCAGAAGTGGAAGGGTACTAGGCCCAGTTTTATTGCCACTGCTGCTGTTATAAGTATAGAGGATGTTGGGTGTGTTAGTTGGGCGATATCTCATTGTCCTGTTTGTCAAGCATTGATTGTACTTGAAAACAGGATAATGGCGGAGGCAGATGCTTGTACGAGGAAGTACTTGATTGAAGCTTCGATGGCTCGGGGGTGGTGGGATTTTGAGATTAGGGGGATAATAGCTAGGGTGTTGATTTCTAGGCCGGCTCAAGCTATTACTCAGTGATTGCTTGAGATTGTAATTGTTGTTCCTAGGAGGAGGCTGGCTGTGGAGATTAGTTTTGCGTAAGGGTTTATTAGTAGGGGAAGGAGTTAAACCATCATTTTCGGGGTATGGGCCCAATAGCTTTTTTAGCTGACCCTACTAGGAAATAATATAGTGGAAGTATGAAGGGTTTTGATCTCTTCTGTGTAGGTTCGATTCCTACTTTTCTAAGTCTGTTAGGAAATGAGAGGGCTGGTATACCTCTATGTTCACTTTATCATAGTGACCCTTTGCATTCAGGCACATTTCCTTAAGTAAGGAGGAAGGCCTGCATAGCAGATTGGCATGCTAGTGTGTCAGAGGCATAGTGCTAGTGTAAGTGGTAGGAAGTTTTTTCATAGGAGGTGTATGAGTTGATCGTAGCGGAATCGTGGGTAGGAAGCTCGAATTCATAGGAATGTGGCTGATAGGATTAAGACTTTTGTGGCTAGGGTGATAGAGAATAATTCTGGTGTGAGGCCTAGTGAGCTTGGGTTTAGGAATAAAATTGTTGTTAGTGCGTTTATTAGTATAATGTTGGCGTATTCAGCTAGGAAAAACAGAGCAAATGGTCCTGCAGCATATTCAACATTGAAGCCTGAGACTAGTTCTGACTCACCTTCGGTCAAGTCGAATGGTGCTCGGTTTGTTTCGGCTAGGGTGGAGATGTATCATATTATAGCTAGTGGTCAAGATGCGAAAATTAAATATAGTGGTTCTTGGGCGGTTGCCAGGGTATTCAGGGTGTAATTGCCGCTTAGTACGATCATGGATAGAAGGATGATGGCTAGTGTGACTTCGTAGGAGATAGTTTGTGCCACTGCTCGTAGAGCCCCGATTAAGGCGTATTTTGAGTTAGAGGCTCATCCGGACCATAGGATTGAGTATACTGCTAGGCTTGACATGGCTAGGAGGAATAATAGGCCTAGATTTAGGTCAGCTAGGGAGAATGGCAGGGGTAGTGGAATTCAAATTGTGATTGCTAGGAGGAGAGCTAGTATTGGGGTTATGACAAATAGCAGAGGGGAGGAGGTTGATGGAAGGATGGGCTCTTTAATGAATAGTTTTACTCCGTCTGCAATTGGTTGTAGTAGGCCAAAAGGTCCTACAACATTTGGTCCTTTTCGGGCTTGTATGTAGCTTAAGATTTTTCGCTCCACCAGTGTCAGAAATGCTACGGCGACTAATACTGGAACGGCGTAGGATAGTGTTATAGTGAGGTGGATTAGGGAAGAGGGTCAGGTCATTGGTGGTCTAGTAGGGAGCTAGGGAGAGGATTTGAACCTCTGGTTAAAGGGCTTAAGCCTTTTGCATTTGCCGGGCTCTGCCACGCTAGCGATCCTTTTCTAGGATATGTGTGTGGTGATCCCTTGATAATTTAGTTGGGTTCATTATTTAGGGAGGAGGCTTGCTTGTAGCGTAGGCCTCGCTCTTCCGGTCCTTTCGTACTAGGAAGAGCTAGTCATAGATAGAAACCGACCTGGATTGCTCCGGTCTGAACTCAGATCACGTAGGACTATTAATCGTTGAACAAACGAACCCTTAATAGCGTCTGCACCATTAGGATGTCCTGATCCAACATCGAGGTCGTAAACCTCCTTGTCGATATGGGCTCTTGGAGGAGATTGCGCTGTTATCCCTGGGGTAGCTTGGTCCATTGATCAATTATATTGGGTCAGGTTGCTGTTAGCACGTTGAGGGGTTGCTCTTAGTTAAGAAGTGAGGTCTTATTTTTGGAGGTTGAGTTTTTCTCCAAGGTCGCCCCAACCGAAAAATATAAGCCAGTAATTTTGGTCCAGTGGGCCTGGTAGGTTTTGATTTGGTGGGTTATGGCTAGTGATTTTTAAGTTCCACAGGGTCTTCTCGTCTTATGTGGTTATTCTCGCTTTTGCACGGGAAGATCAATTTCACTGATTATCTGTAAGAGACAGTTAAGACCTCGTTTAGCCATTCATACAAGTCTCGATTTATGGGACAATTGATTGCGCTACCTTCGCACGGTTAGGATACCGCGGCCGTTGAACGTAATGTCACTGGGCAGGCATCACCTTTAATACTTGATTTGCTAAAGGCTATGTTTTTGGTAAACAGTCGGGCCTTGGGTTTGCCTAGTTCCTTTTACAGATTTAAATCTTTCTAGCAAGCGCTCCTGAGTCGGGGTAACAGGGGGGGGGTAATATTCAGTCTTGTTGAAGTTTGAATATTGGTGGGTCTGTTAATAATGTTAAGATGTAAGTTTGCGCTTAAGAGGGGCGAGTCCCCTAGTTACTCATTTTAGCATTAATTCTCCTATCGTTATAGGTTGGCCTGTTATGGAGAAGGGAGTCATGTTGTACGTAGATTTTTTTAAGTGAGCTTTGACGCACTCTTTGTTGATGGCTGCTTGAAGGCCCACAAGACAGGTGGGAGAGGAATGATTATCCGCTAAAGGGGGTTGTATCCCATTTTAAAGGAGCTGTACCTCCTTTAATTTACTCCTGACCGCCTCATTAGGGTTAGGGTAAGTGTCCTGCAGGGGAGGTTAGGGAAGAACTTATATTCGTTTCGCAGGCAACCAGCTATCACCCAGCTCGGTTGGATTTTCACCTCTACTAACAAGTCATCCCACTCTTTTGCTACAGAGACGGGTTCGCTCATGGGTAGCTGCTTGTAAGTAGCTCGCATGGGTTTCGGGGAGGCAAGCTTAAATTCGTTTTGCTTGGTTATTCTTGCTAAACCATGATGCAAAAGGTATAAGGACTGATCTTTGCTGTTTATCGCTTAGATTTTCATTACTATTTCATCTTTCCCTTACGGTACGTGCTCTCTATGGCGCCAAGAGTTCTTTTCTATCGCCTATACTAAGTTAGGGAGAATGTTTTAGTTTAGGAAGCAAATGGGTTTTAATTGTTCGGATTTGTTGAGGTGGTTGGGCTAGAGTGTGGCTTCAGGGCGATCTGGTTGGGTAGATATCTTTCAGGTGTAAGCTGAGTGCTTTGTCTTATAGCTACGCCCTGGTGTGCTAAGTACACCTTCCGGTACACTTACCTTGTTACGACTTACCTCATCTTCAGCTGACTTTGGCATTAGTTATGTGGTTAATAGCCTGTGAGGAGGGTGACGGGCGGTATGTACGTACCCCAGAGCCAGTTTAAAGTGGGCATTCTTATCCCACTTTACTACTAAATCCGCCTTTTAGAGATGGTTTCACATCTCTTTTCGTGGTTTTCTATCATAGAAAATGTAGCCCATCTCTTCCATCCCATCAGCTATACCTCGACCTGTCTTACTAGTGTGGGTGACTATTGTGCTCACTGTGGGACTCTCAGTGAAGGTGAGCTGGCGACGGCGGTATGTAGGCTGTTTGGGCTAGGGGTGGTTGGGTGTATCGTGGGTTATCGATTATAGGACAGGCTCCTCTAGGTGGGTTTGGGGTACCGCCAAGTCCTTAGAGTTTCAAGCGTTTGTGCTCGTAATTCTCTGGCGGATGCTTTGGTGCGGGTAAGCATCTAGATTTACGGCCAGGCATAGTGGGGTATCTAATCCCAGTTTGTGCCCTGGCTTTCGTGGCGGGAGTAGGTCTATGGGTGCTAGGGTCATCTTAATGGCGGGCTTATGTGTATCTTGGGCTTATGACAGCTTAGTTACATTTCTACCCTAGTCATCACGATAAAACGCAGGCCACGCTTTACGCCGTATGACGGTTAATTTGGGTTTCTTGTATGACCGCGGTGGCTGGCACAAGATTTACCAACCCTTTAATGTTGCTATGGCTAAGTCAAGCTTGCGCTCATTGCTTAATGTTAATTACTGCTGAATACCCGTGGGGGTGTGGCTGAGCAAGGCGTCTTGGGCAACAGCTAGTGTGCCTGATGCCAGCTCCTTTTGTCTTGGTAAGAGGTCTAGGGCATTTACACTGGGGTGCAGATACTTGCATGTATATATCTAGCAAAAACTAACAGTAAGGTTAGGACTAAGTCTTTTGTCCTCGGGCATAGGGCAGCCGTCTTAGCATCTTCAGTGCAATGCTTTGATGTAAGCTACGTGGAC